CAATATGAATCTTTTGGTAATTATAATGAGATTTATAAGCACTATCAAATAGTAGGAAGTGTAAAAAGAGAAAATCGTTGTATATACATTCGAACTACTGTTGGTCATATTTCTTTTTATCGAGAAATAGAAGAAGCCATACAGGGGTTTTGGCAAGCCTACTCATAATATCTAACTCATATGCTATATAAAAACTAACAAATTCTATTAGCGATGCCCATACTCGTGGGAATTTGGGTCTCCCCCAATTTCACTGGTATCACATAATTTCTTAATTTCTGTGTGAATCAAGATTGAGGAAAGGAAGTTTTCGAATCACTGACCCAGGCCCATTGTGGAATTTTACTCAGCAGAACATGGGGGTCCTTATGGCAGAACGGACCGATCTGGTCTTTCACAATAAGGTGATAGATGGAACTGCTATGAAACAACTTATTAGCAGATTAATAGATCATTTCGGAATGGCATATACATCACATATCCTGGATCAAGTGAAGACTTTGGGTTTCCAGCGAGCCACCGCTACATCTATTTCATTAGGAATTGATGATCTTTTAACAATACCATCTAAGGGATGGTTAGTTCAAGACGCTGAACAACAAAGTTTTCTTTTAGAGAAAAACCATCATTATGGGAATGTACATGTGGTAGAAAAATTACGTCAATCCATTGAGATATGGTATGCTACAAGTGAATATTTGAGACAAGAAATGAATCCTAATTTTCGGATGACTGATCCCTCTAATCCAGTCTATCTAATGTCCTTTTCGGGGGCTAGAGGAAATGCATCTCAAGTACACCAATTAGTAGGTATGAGAGGATTAATGTCAGATCCTCAAGGACAAATGATTGATTTACCCATTCAAAGCAATTTGCGCGAAGGGCTTTCTTTGACAGAATATATAATTTCTTGCTACGGAGCCCGCAAAGGAGTTGTAGATACTGCTGTACGAACATCAGATGCTGGATACCTCACGCGTAGGCTTGTTGAAGTAGTTCAACACATTCTTATACGTAGAACGGATTGTGGTACTTTCCGAGGTATTTCCGTGAGTCCTCAAAATGGTATGACGGAAAATACTTTTGTCCAAACACTAATTGGTCGTGTATTAACAGACGATATATATATCGGTCTACGATGCATTGCCACTCGAAATAAAGATATTGGAATTGGGCTTGTCAATCGATTCATAACATTTCGAGCACACCCAATATATATTAGAACCCCTTTTACTTGTAGGAGTACATCTTGGATCTGTCAATTATGTTATGGCCGGAGCCCTACTCATGGTGACCTGGTCGAGTTGGGAGAAGCCGTAGGCATTATTGCGGGTCAATCAATCGGGGAACCGGGGACTCAACTAACATTAAGAACTTTTCATACCGGCGGAGTATTCACAGGTGGTACTGCCGAACATGTACGAGCTCCCTCTAATGGAAAAATAAAATTTGATGAGGATTTGGTTCATCCCATACGTACCCGTCATGGGCATCCTGCTTTTATATGTTTTATAGATTTGTATGTAACTATTGAGAGTCGAGATATTCTACATAATGTGAATATTCCAACAAAGAGTTTGATTTTAGTTCAAAATAATCAATATGTAGAATCAGAACAAGTGATTGCCGAGATTCGTGCCGGAACGTCCACTTTTCATTTTAAAGAGAGGGTTCAAAAACATATTTATTCTGAGTCGGAAGGAGAAATGCACTGGAGTACTGATGGCTATCATGTGCCCGAATATCCATATAGTAATGTTCATCTATTACCAAAAACAAATCATTTATGGATATTAGCAGGAGGTATATGCAGATCCAATATAGTGTCTTTTTCACTCCACAAGGATCAAGATCAAATGAATGCTAATTCTTTTTTTGTCGAAGAAAGAAATATCTTTGATCTCTCACTGACTAATGATAAAATAAGACATAAATTGTTGGATACTTTTGGTAAAAAAGATAGGGAAATTCTTAACTATTCAAAACCTTCTAGAATAATATCTAACGGTCATTGGAATTTCATAGATCCTTCTACTTCTATTCGTCAAGAGAATTCCGATGATTACTTGGCGAAAAAGCGAAGAAATAGATTCGTGATTCTCTTACAATATGATCAAGAACGAGAAAAGAAACTAATACCCTGTTTTGGTATTTCGATGAAAATACCTATAAAAGGTATTTTACGTAGAAATAGTATTCTTGCTTATTTTGATGATCCGCGATACAGAAGAAGCAGTTCGGGAATTACTAAATATGGGATTGTTGAAGTAGATTCAAAGGTAAAAAAAGAAGATTTGATTGAGTATCGAGGAACAAAAGAATTTAGTCTGAAATACCAAAAGGAAATGAAAGTAGATCAATTTTTTTTTATTCCCGAAGAAGTGCATATCTTACCCGGATCTTCGTCCATAATGGTTCGGAACAATAGTATTGTTGGAGTAGATACACGACTTGCTTTAAATAGAAATACAAGAAGTCGAGTAGGTGGATTAGTTCGAGTGGAGAGAAAAAAAAAAAGTATGGAACTGAAAATTTTTTCTGGAAATATTCATTTTCCTGGAGAGATGGATAAAATATCTAAGCACAGCGGCATTTTGATACCACCAGGAATGGAAAAAAAAAATTATAAAGGATCAAAAAAATTGAAAAATTGGATCTATGTCCAACGGATCACACCTAAAAAAAAAAAATATTTTGTTTTGGTTCGACCCGTAGTCACATATGAAATAGCTGATGGGATTAATTTAGCAACACTTTTTTCTCAGGATCTCTTGCAGGAAAAGGATAATGTCCAACTTCGAATTGTCAATTATATACTTTATGGAAATGGCAAGTCAATTCGAGGAATTTCTCACACAAATATTCAATTAGTTCGAGCTTGCTTAGTATTGAATTGGGACCAAGAAAAAAGGGGTTCTATAGAAGAAGAAGAGATTCATGCTTCTTTTGTTAAAATAAGGGCAAATGATCTGCTTCGTTATTTCATCCGAATTGAGTTAGTAAAGTCCACTATTTTGTATACCATAAAAAGGTATGATATGGCAGGTTCAGGATTTATTTCCAATAAGAGATTAGATCGTACCCATATAAATCCTTTTGATTCCAAGGCGAAGATTCAATCAATTCCCCAACATCAGGGAATTCTTGGTACGTTGTTGAATCGAAATAAGGAATGCCAATCTTTCATAATTTTGTCATCATCTAATTGTTCTCGAATTGGTCCCTTCAATACTTCGAGATATAATAATGCGACAAAAGAATCGGATCCTATGACTCCAATTAGGGATTTGTTGGGTCCCTTAGGTACTATTGTGCCTAAAATAGTAAATTTTTGTTCATCTTCCTATTTAAGAACTTCTAATCAAGTATTTTTAAATAAATATTTGTTACTTGAAAATTTTCAACAGACTTTACAAGTGCTTCAAGTACTTCCATTTCAATACTTTTTCCTAGACGAAAATAGAAGGATTTCTAATTCCGATCCCTGCAGTAACATCATTTGGAATTCATTCCTTTTGAATTGGTGTTTTCTCCCTTACAATTCTTGTGAAGAGACATGGACAATAATTAGCCTTGGACAATTCCTTTGTGAAAATGTATGTCTATTGAAATATGGATCACGCATAAAAAAATCTGGTCAAATTTTCATTGTTCATGTTGACTCTTTAGTTATAAGATCAGCTAAGCCCTATTTGGTCACTCCAGGAACAACTGTTCATGGCCATTATGGGGAAACCTTTTATGAAGGAGATAGATTAATTACATTTCTATATGAAAAATCGAGATCCGGTGACATAACGCAAGGTCTTCCAAAAGTGGAACAAATCTTAGAAGTTCGTTCAATTTATTCAATATCGATGAACCTTGAAAAGAGAATTGAAGGTTGGGACGAACGTATCCGAAGGATTCTTGGGATCCCCTGGGGATTCTTGATTGGAGCTGAACTAACCATAGCCCAAAGTCGTATCTCTTTGGTTAATAAGATCCAAAAAGTTTATCGATCCCAGGGGGTACAGATTCATAATAAACATATAGAGATTATTGTACGTCAAGTAACATCAAAAGTGTTGGTTTCAGAAGATGGAATGTCTAATGTTTTTTCACCTGGGGAATTAATAGGATTGTTGCGAGCAGAGCGAGCAGGGCGTATTTTGGACGAAGCAATCTGTTATCGGGCAATCTTATTGGGAATAACGAAGTCATCTCTTAATACTCAAAGTTTCATATCCGAAGCGAGTTTTCAAGAAACTGCTCGAGTTTTAGCAAAAGCTGCTCTACGAGGTCGTATTGATTGGTTGAAAGGCCTGAAAGAGAACGTTATTCTGGGGGGGATTATACCGGTTGGTACCGGGTTCAAAAAATTAGTACATCGTTCAAAGCAAGATAAAAACATTCATTTGAAAATGAAAAGAAAAAGGAAGAATCTATTCGAGTTAGAAATGAGAGATATTCTTTTACACCATAGAGAATTCTTTTGTTCTTGCACCCCAAACAATTTCCATGAGACATCAGACCAATCATTTACGTATACATAATGTAATTTAGTAATTCCTAACAATAAGTTCGTTTTTTTGATTTGAACTCTCTGGTCCAATTATGGATTTGGTAATCAATGAAAAAAAAATAATAAAGAATGAAATGAAATTGATGGTTTGGGTCGTAAATCAATGGTCAATCCTGGTAAAAGGTTCCGTCGGAACAATTCTTTATTTCACAGGGTACTGAATCTCTTTGAAAAAAAAAGAGAAAGTGTGGAAAAATGGAAAGACGATATTGGAACATCAATTTGGAAGAAATGATGGAAGCAGGAGTTCATTTTGGTCATGGTACTAAGAAATGGAATCCTCAAATGGCTCCTTACATCTCTGCAAAGCGTAAAGGTATTCATATTACAAATCTTACTCTAACTGCTCATTTTTTATCAGAAGCCTGCGATTTAGTTTTTGATGCAGCAAGTAGGGGGAAAAAATTCTTAATCGTTGGCACCAAAAATAAAGCAGCGGATTTAGTAGCATCAGCAGCAATAAGGGCTCGATGTCATTATGTTAATAAAAAATGGCTAGGGGGTATGTTAACGAATTGGTCTACTACAGAAACAAGACTTCAGAAATTTAGGGATTTAAGAGCAGAACAAAAGATGGGGAAACTCAACCGTCTCCCTAAAGGAGATGCGGCAATGTTAAAGAGAAAATTATCTACCTTGCAAACATATCTGGGTGGGATCAAATATATGGCGGGATTGCCCGATATTGTAATTATCGTTGATCAGCAAGAAGAATATATGGTTCTTCGAGAATGTGTCATTTTGGGTATTCCGACGATTTGTTTAATCGATACAAATTGTGATCCAAATCTTGCAGATATTTCTATTCCGGCCAATGATGATGCTATAGCTTCGATTCGATTTATTCTTACCAAATTAGTATCTGCAATTTGTGAGGGCCGTTCTAGTTATATAAAAAATGTTTGATTATCTTATAATGAAGAATCTTTTTAGTTCGTTTTTGGTGAACTTTCTTTGATTGTTACTATTTTAGTTTGCATTTTTTAGAGTTTGAACTATGTTTTGAATATTGAAGAAAAAATATAAAATGATTGGTATTTTTTTATGTGATTTCTTGGTATCCTAAATATACGATTCATAACTGAAATTCATGAATGAACGTATATTGTATATTAATTGAGAAAGAGATGGTTGAATCAAAATAATTCCTTTTTTAAGTTTGATTTCTGTTAGAGGACAATATGAATGTTATACCAAGTTCCGTTAAAACACTCAAAGGGTTATACGATATATCAGGCGTAGAGGTAGGCCAACATTTTTATTGGCAAATAGGAGGTTTACAAATTCATGCCCAAGTACTTATTACTTCTTGGGTTGTAATTGCTATCTTATTAGGTTCAGTCATCATAGCTATTCGGAATCCACAAGAAATTCCGACCAACGGTCAGAATTTCTTCGAATATGTTCTTGAATTTATTCGAGATTTGAGCAAAACTCAGATTGGAGAGGAGTATGGGCCTTGGGTTCCATTTATTGGAACAATGTTCTTATTTATTTTTGTTTCTAATTGGTCAGGTGCTCTTTTACCTTGGAAAATCATAAAGTTACCTCATGGGGAATTAGCTGCGCCCACGAATGATATAAACACTACTGTTGCTTTAGCTTTACCCACGTCAGTGGCATATTTCTATGCGGGTCTTAGCAAAAAAGGATTGGGATATTTCAGGAAATACATTCAACCAACTCCAATACTTTTACCAATTAATATCCTAGAAGATTTCACAAAACCTTTATCTCTTAGTTTTCGACTTTTTGGGAATATATTGGCTGATGAATTAGTAGTTGTTGTTCTTGTTTCTTTAGTGCCTTCAGTAGTTCCTATACCTGTCATGTTTCTTGGATTATTTACAAGTGGTATTCAAGCTCTTATTTTTGCAACCTTGGCTGCGACTTATATAGGTGAATCCATGGAGGGTCATCATTAACTAACTTTCTCATTTTGAAATAGTCTTTTTTTAAGCTTATCCCAATTCAAGCAATGCAGGGTTCAATATAATTCACAGGGTTGTAGAATAAAATGCAAATAGTTGCATCTATTTATGTCTATATGAAGCAAGATATATTATATTAGAATATTCTATTGCAGAAATTGGAAGAGAAAGAGGCCTTAAATCCTTGTGTATGTTTCGAAGAATTGTTTCAAAATAAAATTTAAAAGAAGAAAAATTGCAGGTGATTTACATTATGGAATAAAAAGGTTCTATTTTATTTACTAGTTAGATAGGAATTATCTCGATCTTTTTTTTCTAGTCCACTCCATTTAGATGGATTTCAATATTAGTCCTTTTTCTCTTTTTTCTGTTATTGTGAATTGAATAAAAGAATAGAGTAGTAAAGTAAATAGTCAAAGTAGAAGTAGAAAAAGAGAAGTACTAATTTCTTAGTTAGTTGTATCATTAACCATTTTTTTTTTGTGCGAGGAACTTACTATGAATCCACTTATTTCTGCTGCTTCCGTTATTGCTGCTGGATTGGCTGTAGGGCTTGCTTCTATTGGACCTGGGGTTGGTCAAGGTACTGCTGCGGGCCAGGCTGTAGAAGGTATTGCGAGACAACCAGAAGCAGAGGGCAAAATACGAGGTACTTTATTGCTTAGTCTGGCTTTTATGGAAGCTTTAACAATTTATGGACTGGTGGTGGCATTAGCTCTTTTATTTGCAAATCCTTTTGTTTAATGTTTCATTTAATCGTAGAATCAAAATGTAAAAAAAAAGACTCTGGGAAGAACTGATTTGAGAATAAGGAATTAGCGGATTCACTCGCTTTGTTCCCTTTCGTTCTTAGTTTAGTAAAATGAAAATTTTTTTTTTCTTTTATCTTTTCCTTTGTATTGGTATTGTATTTTTATATTAGGAAGCGTTTCAACAAAGAAGATTTTTAACAATTGATATGAGACCTCATAACTAACTTCAACTTAATAAATTCCTTAAGTATTA